TCTCGGTATAGTTTTTGCCATTTTTTCATCTCATAAATATGAGTCAGAGATATATGGATATATCCATTTCGTGTCAAAAAGGACCCCTCCCCTTTTTTACCCTTTTTACTTTTACATCGGGTGTTTTAACAAGTCTGATTATCCTTGTCTTTGTTTATGTCTTGGGTTGGAACAAATTACTATAATTCGTCCCCGCCTACGGATTAGTCGACATTTTTCACAAATTTTACGAACAGAAGCTCTTATTTTCATATTTGGCATTCCTCATTTTAATTCTGAATCTATTTTTTGGAAGAAAATAGGTTTCTTGGAATTTTTTATCTCGAATCATCTTCTCACGAAAGGAATGTTGAAGTTGATAAAAACACCTAATCTTTCGAATCCTTATTGCGAAGTCGATAAATTATACGTCCTCTGGTTGAATCATAACGACTTACTTCAATTTTAACTCTATCGCCTGGTAGTATCCGTATAAAACTACGTCGGATCTTTCCCGAAACATAACCTAGAATCATATCTTGATTATCTAAGCGAATCCGGAACATACCGTTGGGAAGGGATTCAGTAATTAAACCTTCATGAATCCATTTTTGTTCTTTCATTCCAGGTAAAGCCTCCTTGAAGTATCAATTGATGGAGGAGGAACGATATTAGACAACCCGCCCCTTTTCTTTTTGTTTTCACAAATAAGAAGTTTCGGGCCCAATTCGTATATTAGAAGGATTACCATATATAACACAAAACTTCTCCACCAATTCGTTCTAGTCGAGCCTCTCGGTCTGTCATTATACCTCGAGAAGTAGAAATAATTACAATTCCCATCCCACCTAAAATTCTAGGAATTTGTTGGTAGTTCGAATAGATTCGGAGACCAGGCCGGCTGATCCGTTTTAAATTTAAAAAATTTATATAAGACCTTTTCCTATTCCTTCTATGCCGTAGGGTTAAAACCAAAAAATATTTTTTGGTTTCTTTATGTTTTCTCACGTTTTCGATAAAACCTTCTCGTAAAAGTATTTTAACAATATTTTCAGTGATATTAGTATATGCTATTCGAACCACCCTTTTTCTATCCATATCAGCATTTCGTATAGAAGTTATTATGTCAGCAATAATATCCCTACCCATGGTGAATTAAATTTCTTGGTGCTCCCCAATTTTGATATAATCAACATGTTTTTTTTTTACTTATTTGTTTATGAATTTAAATTTAAATTAAAGGCATATGCGTGAGACACGATCTACTAAAAATTCTGAATATATTTCTTAATCTCTTTCTTTCAAATACTTTACTATAACCAATGGTATTATCTTATTTTAGAAGACCTTACAATACCTCCGGAGCTAATGAAACTATTTTAGTAAAATTTAACTGTCTCAATTCCCGGGCAATTGCACCAAAAATTCGAGTTCCTTTGGGGTTTCCTTCTTGGTCAATGACAACCGCAGCATTGTCATCGTATCGTATTATCATACCGTTATCACGTTTGAGTTCTTTACAAGTACGTACAATTACAGCTCTGACCACCTCTGATCTTGCTAGGGGCATATTTGGCACTGCGTCTTTGATCACAGCAACAATAACGTCACCGATATGAGCATATCGACGATTGCTAGCTCCTATGATTCGAATACACATCAATTCTCGAGCCCCGCTGTTATCCGCTACATTCAAAAGGGTCTGGGGTTGAATCATATCATTTTTTTAGAATCTATTCTTTCAATGCAAAGCAAAGAGTGAAGAAAAAAAAAAGAAATATTGTTTGTCCAAAGAAAGAAACCGGCACCTGTTATTGTTTTTTTATCCCCAAGACCTTTTTCTTTTGATTTTTTTTTATCCCGAAATAATGAATTGAGTTCGTATAGGCATTTTGGACGATGCTATTGAAATCGCCCTTCTGGCTATATTTTCTGTTACTCCACCCATTTCATAAAGTATTCGACCTGGTTTAACAACGGCTACCCAATATTCAGGGGATCCTTTCCCCGAACCCATACGTGTTTCTGCGGGTCTTACTGTAACCGGTTTGTCTGGAAATATACGTACCCATATTTTTCCACCGCGGCGTGCATTTCGTGTCATTGCTCGTCTACCTGCTTCTATTTGTCTAGACGTGATCCAAGCAGGTTCAAGTGCCTGAAGAGCGTATTTACCGAAAGAAATATGATTACCTCGATAAGATATTCCCTTCATTCTTCCTCTATGTTGTTTACGGAATCTGGTTCTTTTGGGGTTATAGTTGATGGTTGGTTCTGAATTCCATCTCTACTACAGAACTGGACATGAGAGTTTCTTCTCATCCAGCTCCTCGCGAATAATAAAATTTTAAAAATGTCTATTATTCATTTGTATATCTTGCTTTTTTAGCTAACTAAGCATATTAATATTTCTATTTTATATTTTTAAAATTAAATATTTCTATTTTATATTTTTAAATTGATATTTTTAAATTATGTTCTAACGAATATTTGTTTTGTTTTTCTTTTTATCCTATTGGAT